TATTTCATTAAAGGACCGTGACCATGAAATCCGTCAGGTCTAGTGTGGTCATGTTCTTACTTAACTTATAGGGCTGAGCCGTATCTTGCTGGGCAGGGCACTCTTCATTCTTCATTCGAAACTAATGAATGTCGGGTCGGGGCTTTCTGCCTTGTTATCAAAAAGGGGAGTTGGGTAAAGCAAACTCCCTCCTTGGACGAGCACGGGGCTTAGTCAAGTAGAACCGGGTTGCGCTGCTTGATGCTCCGATCGAAAAAAAAATCAGTGGGGCCATGCCGGTACGACAGAATATGCGTTAGAAAGGGCAATCCCTCCCCTACGACACCAAAAAAACCGGGCCGAACTTTTCAAAAGCAGCCCGCCCGCTTCCATAGAACAATATCGTGGCAACGTAGACCTAAGCGGTCATATTGGATCCTTGGGAACCATCACAAGTACGGCCGGCCTATATTTGAACGAGAATGCCGTGTCGTCCAGCGGAGCCTAGAAGAAGGTGACTCGGAGCCTAGAAGAAGGTGACTCGCACAGACAGCTGACTCCTTTTCAATAGAAAGGAATAGCCAAACCAACCCAGCTGGCTGGTCAATCTCAGAGATCTTATCGGCCGGTAACTCCAGCTAGAACTCAGTCTTCTCTTCCTTGAAAAATCACAGTGACAGCGATTGGAGTCTAACCCGGCTACTCATTTTAAGCAGGAGTCAAGTTCGCTTCTCCTTACCGGAATTCACCAAAGGATTCTAACTTTAGCTCACTAGATTCCCTCCTCGACCAAATAACGAAAATAGGCAAAAAGGATCGAAGCCAAAATAAAGACTTGAGATCTACTATGTGAGAAGAAGTGATCCATAACCCGCTTCTAGCTCATTTAGCACTCTAACTCTGAGTCGACAAAGCACTAAACTCGGGATTCAGTTGCTTTTCCCTCTACTCCAATTAGGTTCGTTCCTCGAAATCCAGATTCAGAAAGGAGCCCTTGCTTTTTCTTCATAGTCAGAGCTTACAGTAGTGGGGGGAAGGGGAATCTTAAATAATCAAAATAGTTAATTACTTTATACTAATAGTACTTCTTTATCTTCCCTCTCCCCCTTATAGTCTAGTAGTGGGGGAAATTCAAGTGAAAAAGTTTCATACTGCTGTTAGTAACTAGCCCCTATCAGTTTCTTCATCGGGACCCGGCCCTTTGAGTTAGCATTCCTCCCTTCCTCATTCGTTTGCTTTAAAGCCTCATATCGCACTACCTGGCGGGTCTGATACATTACCCACTATAGGGATTCTCAAGCTGTGGTTCGCCCTGTCCTTCCCTTGCTAACAGGCCCAAGTCAGTAAGCATTTACCCTTGATCGCTTCAACCGCATTCGCTTAAGAACAAGAAACTCTATATATTATTCCCCTCGTTAGGAGAAAGAGAGTGCAAATAATCCGCTTATCTGCCTCGTTAGTGGATACACATTAAAGGAACATATCTCCTCCGTAGCTCGTTACACAATGCTTGCCCCGTGAAGGGAAAGAGTCGTTGGGCTAGGCTAGGAGACTGAATTCTAACTCGTAGCTAGATACATAGTAAGGGAAGATGCCCCGTTGCTAGAATAAAAATAAGGAGCTTCTCTCACCCGTTGCTTAAAACCATTGTTAAGGAAGTTGTTTGCCCCGTCAAGGGAAAACAGCGAGAAGGGACATAGCTCACTCGTACTAGATAGAAGCTAGAGTTAACTGATCTTGTTTGCCCCGTAGGAGGAAAGGGAGAAGAGCAGAAAGGATGCAATCCATTCGAAGCGACTTTAGGCTACAGAGGTTACCTATGTTCCGACTCCGACCCTACTCGTAGGGCCAAGTGGAGCTCCTTTTGAAGGCACGGAAACACTATTGGGCCCGAGCTTTCTAAGTTGAATCAAAAGGACCTTCTGGAAGTTCATCCCCTTTTCCAACCTCTTGGCTAGGATCCTACTAGTAGCGGTTTTCCGGCTTCGCGAGACCACTCTTGGATCTACTCATGGCTAGGCACCTGGAGCGCTACGTTCGTGATCGCTACTTCAAGGTTGAATTCCAGAGATGCGCTTCTTCATTTATCTTATGATATTATTGTTTGAGGTTGAAATTCCTGATTTTTTGCTATGAAAAAGCCCTTCTCCTTCCTAGTTCCGGGGGAGAAAGGGTGGAATTCTAGTCCAAATCAAGTGAAATCATAGTAGTCTCGAATTTTTGCTTTTTTTTGCTTAGGTAGAATCATTTGAATTGCATGTGTTAAGCATCTCAGTTGAGGCAGAATAGAGTGGAAATTGGATTATGGATCACTTACGGTATCTTGTATCTTGGTTTTGTCCTCGATCGACTTTTCCCGATTTGAGGGGCTTCATTCGAAGTAAAAGCAATGCGAACTACGATGCTTGCCTGACTTTATTAGAAAGCGGTTTCAGTGCCGAATCCCTTTAATGGTAGAGCTGGGGTGAGCAGGTCTTTAACTGAACCAAGGCCGAATCCCTAATTCGAGAAGTGCTCCGGTGTGAGTCAGTGCCTAATGCTAGAGTAGGGGCGAACTCCGGCTTTCGAATGAGGTTTCGCGCGAATGCATGACTCCCAAGAGGAGGCACAAGGCTTTCATTCCTTTACAGGTCAATTACATCGAGCTTTGACAACTTTCAGGCTTTTTTGGGGGTCCCCCTTCTGTCTTCAATTTCCGAAGGGCAAGGTGGGGAAGGAAGAACTAGTCTAGGACTAAAGGCAGTTCCCGGTGTAGACCAGAATCCAAGGGAGAGAGTTATAAACAGAAGACGCAAGCAATAAGGGCAGTTAACCCTGCATCGTGTGGATTGGACATCGGGGCTACCAAAGTTCTCTTCTCACGCATGCTGTTAAGGTCTTTGTCCTTTCTCCTTGACTATCTATAAGGGACTAGGGGTGCCGGTGCCTTCTTTTGGTCTATGGGTTCAAAGAGGGTAGGTAGCAACCTTCGATTCTCGTGCATGAAGCCGAGTTTCCTAGGCGGGGGTCTAGGGCTTTTTCCGGGTCTTGGAGGAAGGGAAGAATCCATCCATCCAGTAGCAAGCGCTTGAGAATGAGGAGAAGGTAACTAGCCTTTCCAGCGAATGAGTAGGCGCTATCTAACTCAATCCGTGCTAAAAGGAAGGAATAGAAAAGCAAGCCTTGGGCTTAATAGTCAGAGTAAGGGAAGGTCACTCCTGCTTTCAAGTGCTTTATCGTCAGGGTCTGTAGTAAGCAAACCCAGTAGCTGCTCTTAGTAAGACCAGTCACAGGGATATATCGCTAAAAATGAAATATATAAGAAAGACATTGCATTGATACTTAGACTGATAGCGAGCCGGAAGAGCACTGGATAGAGACCATAGGGTCTCATCCCTGCTTCAACCAGAGATGGGGAGACGGCATAGAGTCGAGACAGTCTTAGCTACAATCTCTGCCCTTACCTGAGTATCTTCCTTTTCTCGTCTGAAAACAGAAGAGTCTTCGTCTCTTTTCATTTGCAGGTTTGACATTAGAATGCCCTGTGAACCCCCTATTACAGAAGGAGCAGCTAAAGCAAACTGACATAGTTAAGAGGAAGGGCTTATCTTATAACTGCAGTTGGCTTTTTATAGACTGCTGGCTAAAAAGAGAGAGAGCTAAATGAATCGAAAATGTTAGCTTTCGATGGGCGGGATGGGACTGTAAAATGGGTGAGGTACTTTTAGGGCCGTCTACATCGAGCTGTACGACAGAAACCTGAAACGCCTTAAGCGCTAAAAGTTGCAGAAGCAGCGAAAGAAAGCATATCACCAGATAAATACGTTGATCAAAGAGCAGACCCCTAAGAAGGAAGGGAGTAGTTCGATTCCCTTTAGCGGGGCTTGGTAAAGCACATTTTGTGTAGTAAAAGAATCCATGAGCATAGGATAGACAGAAGCGAAACTAGAATTACACCATCAGGAGAAGGTCTAAGCATTCCTCTTTGGGGTCGGTGGTGGGGAAGGTAGAACACTGAGATTGACTCGTTCGATAAACAAGATCAAAACTATGGCCACGCCTCTGAGATAGCCAAATAGCCCGGGCATTCATCCATTTAGTGCAGTTACGATATCATTGCCTAGATCTTCCTATAAATGAGTAGGAAGATCACATAACTCAATAGTTCGGGAACGAAGCGAGCAATCTCGTACTCGTACTAAAAGATCTATTGTGTCATCAACTACTTTGGGGTCGGCAGAAGCCTTCTCATCATTGACTGATCGGGCACAATCATCCTATCCGAAGCGGAACATTCCAGGTTTTCTTTTTCAACTAAACTAAAGACGTCGTGACACACAATGGATCATAGGTTGCTCCTTTGAAGGTTAATTCCCAACATCAGATGGCCGAGAAAGAATCCCCAGAGGGGGAGGCTAGTTCTGTATGCTATTTTTCCAATGCTGACATGTCAAATAGACAATGGATTCCTGGTTACTATAGAAAGCTTTCATCGTGTGACCACATCTCTTTATGGGCAGAGGGCGGGCATAGAACAGAGCTTCAAGCTGGCATTACATCGATCCAGGTCTCAAAATCCTATAGATAGGGACAGAGTGACAGCAAACAGAGATGAGGAGAAGGTGTAAAGTGTAATCATTGACTGAGCTGGACCAGGAACATCAATTAGAGCTCTTCTTTCCCCTAGCTACAAGAAGAAAACTTCATCCAGCGGGGAAGAGCCATAGCGGGAGAAACCTCCCTTGCTGCTGCCAAGTTGATTGATGTAGTTGCTTATCCTTCAATCCCATCTGTCTATTAGTGAAGGCTCCATCCCATCTTTCGAAGCTCGTGGAAATAAAGTAAAGGCAATGTAATTGAAGACTACGTTTCTTTTATTAAGCGGTAGAGAATTTGCTTTTTCCTAAAGGAGAGAACTCGGCTAGCTTTGAAGAGAAGACAGAGGGAATAGGGGGTGGCATGGCAGGTCTACGAACCCGGGCTTTGGAAAGACTTTGGATAGGCAGAAAGGAGAAGTCCCCCGCGGAGAAGAATCTTTCAATACCCGGAAACTCCCAGTAAAAGATTCCAAGGCAAGGTAAGTAAAGTAGTATATTCGGTGCGGGTCGGGTGATGAAGTTCACTCGTTAGAGCGAGGCCGATACGATTATAAGAGAAGGTTTAGGATCCAATCTTTCAGGGGAAGACTACTTACTATTAGTAAATTCTCCTTTACTTTCATCCAGCAGTGGCGATAGAGATCGAGTCAGTAACCGCAGCTCTCTCGTATGTTGTCGGAGGAGGGGCTAGTACTAGAATGGAAATCTCCCCCAGCTGGGTATATTTGAACAGCAGAAAAGACTGGATCTGAAACGAAAAAGCAGTCGAACGAACAAGTAGTCCTATCCCACTCAAATGCTTTGGGCATAGTTCATAGAAAGATTCATGCTAAGGACTAGCGCTCCGTTGCAGCACTCTCTCAAAGAAGACTTCCCCGATTTGGAAGCTAGGTGGGATAGTAAGGAAGGAGCAGTTTCTTTGAGTAGCTAGAACTTGAACAGTCAGGTTGCATCGGTGCCGGCAGAAATCCGACCATAAGTAGACAGACTTGAACATGAATAGAGCTATGAGGTGTCGTATAGCTCCTTTTTTTTTTTGGGATAGTGCCACCTATTCCCGCCATGCGGCTACACCTCCGGATTTCTCTTCTCCGACTCCTATAAGCTTTCTATATTAAAAAAGAAAAAAGCTAGATAGGATATACCCTCTCTATAGACATATTCAAGCAAGAACAGGCAGGAAAGCGAGTGAGCCTAGTTCTTTGCTTTGGTTTTTATGACTCTGTATGCTAAGCAGCACCAAATCCCTTACCAAAAGGCCGGCAGGGGCAAGTAAATAGAGCGACTTCTGTACTATTAATGAAGCCATATCTATTGATATAGAGAGTGATTCCAGGAAAGGGCAGAGCTGCTAACCTTAGCATCAGCAGGAGATAGAGAAGGGCGCTTGATAGGGAATGAGACCAGGGCTATTCTTTCTTTATCCACGGAAACAGCCTATAAAAGAAAGAAGGTCTTAGACAGGACAAGAACAGCTTTACTGTCCGATCCAATGAATTGGCATACTGTAACCGAATCCGAGCAAAAAGCAGCTCAGCTCCAACGAATGAGCTCTATAACGCCGTTCGCCCTTTTCTGCCCGAAAGGGTGGGAAGAGGAAAGGGCACAACCTGCCCGAACTCGCCTCTACTCCACAATGCCCGTATGGCTGATTGGGGTATCTGACGAAGTGGAAGAATGCCTTAGGCTGAGTAGAACCAATGATTTCACACTCGTAACCATCTTCTCGTCTATGGCTAGATTGCCATATTAGAAACTTATAACCGTGGAACTGTGAAATAAAAAAATAGTGATCTAAGGATGGGCTCAAGTATCACTCAATTATCAATTCTTTTTTTCGAGGTAACAAGGGTTAAAAAAAAATGCCGATGCCGAGGGAAAAAAGGGGGGAATTTCTCTGGCTTTAACTGCACTGCCTAACTGCTCTGACTTAAATGACTTAACTGTTTTATCTGGCCTTGTAAAGAAATTCACTGTTTTAACTGCCAGGAAACGTTTTAACTCAACTGCCATAACTTCACAGCTCTAAATTCACTTCCTGAACTGCCCCTTTCCCGAGAGAGTGAAGCATAGGCCAGCCCCTGTCCCGAATCAACCCTTACCTTAGGCCGGGAAATTCTTATATAAATCCCGAAAAAGTAAGGTAATCTCAGTAATCGGTGCTACCCTTGCTTGAGTTTGGGTAAGCCTTAACTGCAAAAGGGAATTCCAGTTAGCTATTGGATTAAGAATCTCTTCCCGGGGACAAAGGCGAATAGGCTAATGGCATGAATCTCTTTTTTTCCGGGCCAAGGGCGATAACATTTCCACTGCCAGGAGCGGATTCGATTCCCGGGTTTGTTTGATCGATTTTCGGACATGGTTAAATAAACTTTTTGTAACTGCAATCTGCATTACCGAAGCGCGGGCGTTAAGCATCAAGTAGAGGTGCCGAATCCTTGCAATAGGGGTGGGTGGATCAAGCCTTCTCTCTCTCCGGTGTAAGGAGATAAGTTCCGATTGAATAAGTGTTGAGTTGTGACAAGCTATATAGCTGTGACATGGAGCCACTCAACTTCGGTAAGTGAATCCAAGCCCGGTCCCGACTCCTCCTTCATCATTCACATCTCTCTTTCTCATTCCCCGCTTGACATCTTTTTCTCTCAATGGTACTCTGCTCATTCAGGAGAATTTGAAACACTTAGATCCCGATCGGCTTTTGCTACGGGTTTTTCAGGGCAAATAATTGGCCCGGAGAGGAGAGTCGTTTACCTATATTCGAAGACTAGCCCTTTTATTCGTCTTCTTCTTCTTTCTACCTCGAGCGACCTTGCCTTGGCTGCTCCTTGACTACCATAAAGATCAAGCATTGGGACGGATATAGGTGAGCGACTCACGTACTATGTTGAACTTGAATCACTTTTCTCAGATTTTTATTAGGGGACCCCACTTGAATCACTAGAACAGTTCCTGCAACGGCTAAATATTAACTCGAAGTTCACCCTATTTAGGTTCTTTCCATCTCCATTTTTTTACCAATGTATGGTTGACTGATTAGTCTCACGGGCCTTAGCAACTATTGGACAACTTCCCTTAATAAAGGACATAGGCTCACCGACCGAAACAACTTTTACTGAGAGCTCCTAAAAGATGAACAAAGCGAGCTGACAACGTACCTATCTTAGAAATTCCTACTTGGGTAAGAACTCATGAGATTGGAACTTTATTTGATCATTCGCTCCACATTCTTAATGAGATGATCATTCCTTTCACTTTTTTACCTGAATTCTTCCTCTTACGGGAAGAGGCTCTATGAAAGTACGGAACAACCTTCGCCTGAGACAGTGCTTCCTTACCTTAGAGTGGACAGATCCTATCTTTCTGACTGGACAAGCAGCTCCTACCAAATTCGCTCCTGATTCTCAGTAAACTCAAGTTTGGATACTGATTTTTTTAAGACAGTAGATTCTTTAGAACTCCGGAAGAGATAAATATCCCTTAGTCACGTAGGCTAAGACCGCAGGCCATGAAGAATGGTCCCTCTTCTCATTCTGGTAGAGCCTTCAACGAAGATGGATGCCCACTGTATACTTCAATGCCCTCTCATTTGCGCTTTTCCTGAAACCAGACGTCAAAGGATAGGCATTATGAACCCTTTATGTTGGCGTGGAATCTTGATTGCTTTGGTTCACTCACCTCTCCGCGCTCTACGCCCGCAAAAATGGACATTTTCTGGTTGATTGACTTGAGTCAGAGGTGCAGTCAAGATCGATTTGCTTTAGTTGACACAGGAGAGCAGAAAGACTTTATAACCGATTCTACTTGATAGATAGATAGGCCTTGCTTGGAGCTTGTGAATAAGGTGGATCCTTCTTTCCCGTTTCATCAAGGAATGGAACTCGACAGAAAGAACTGATTGTACTACATCGACGGAATGGGCTGCTTCGAAGGCTTGATCTGATACGCTTTCCTCTTCATCCTGATGAGCTACCCGAAGTTCCTCGATGACTGATTAACTAACTGATTTTCTTACTGAAAGGGCTGCGGGAATGGCGATAGACCTAGTTGCCTCGATCTCCTTACCAACTGACCGCTAAAGGGAAGACTACGAGATAGAGGGGACAGACGATGCTTTATAGCCTTCGTGAACAATGGGGCACTTCACGCCTTCAACTAAGAAAGTCAAATCAGTACTTGCTTCAACTTAAGGAAATTCTTGAATGCGCTACCTTTCCTTTTGCACCCCAGCCTTGTCGAGGTAGAAGACCGAGTCTACCTTTAGATTGACTGATCCCGAGGGATACAATCGCTCATTTCCTCCAGCCCATAGACTACTAATCCAACAACCAGCTCCGGAAGGTCAATGTTTATAGAACAAGCAACGGCTTTCGCGCAGGAGTTTTATTGCTGACCAAGAGTGATTTGAATGATTCTTCCCCGAGGGGGACTTCACTACAGGAATAGTCCATGTCTTCCTTCTCAGGGAAGAGCTCTTTATTAACTGAAAAAGATAAGAATCTTCTTGTCTTCGACTCCTCCCTTCCTTATTAGCGCTACGTGGAACTGCTTCTTCGTTCGAATGCTTTGATGCTGTTAAAAGATCTCGCCTCTTTGCTTAGAAAGACTTTGGTGAGGCATTGGTTACGGTTCCTGGAGGTTACTTCGCTTACCGCCTAATCCTAATCTAATCCCCATCCTGATTTTTAGTGGAATTGGCCAATCTCTAACGAGATTGCCTCAGCTTCTTAGGCACATGAGGAAGCGGTCTAACATCTTTTCAATCGAAATCTCGATTCAACTACAAGTTATACCAAGGCCAGGTACTTCAAGTCTCGACCTAACTAGGAACGTCGAGTGTTTGAATCCCTGATCCCTATAGGGAAGAGAGTGCCTACCTGCCTGATCCCCCTTCGAAGTAGCTAGTAAAGTTTTCTCGCCTGTGGTGTGAAGGATACGGAGCTAATGGAACTACTTTTTCTCCGCTTCCGCTCTATGTGTCCGTACTCGAAAGAATGAAATCCCCAGCCAGCGAGTTATCCTCCATTTCCTGACAGCCTGTCTAGAATGAGTTTCTAATTCCATTCCCACTAGTGCAAATGGAGCAGGAAAAGCAGGAGTTGTTCAAGCAGAGCAGGATAAAGTGGCTAGGTCAAGCGCAAGGAAGTTTGTTTGAAAGTTTTTAGCAAGTTCCTTGTCATCTAGAGGGCCAGTGGAAGTACAATCATATAGGATTTGCACCTCTTCCATTCCAATAGATCAATGTTCCCTTCCGAGGGCAACTGCAATCAATCTCTGAGTCTTTCTCAACCAGTTCATTTACTTCTACTTAGGAAAGATTTCCAGACGATGGAAAAAAAGTCTTGACTTAGGAGGGCTAAGACATTGAAGGATAGTGTCCACTCCATCCCTCTCGCTTTAGCTCGAGCAATTTCATTCCCTCTCGCGAATTGGTGACATTTTCTCTTTCCTTAAGGAGACTTGTCAACGGTGGTGGTTCGGAAAGAGAATCGTTCCATTTAGACCCGGAGGGACGTCCGTTAACTAAGCTACCTTACTCCTGGAATTCGAACTTTGAAAAGAAAGAAGTACAGGCTTGCTTGCCAGTCCACTCATTGCTATCAGATAGCCCTTGGAAACCTTCTCACTATTATCACATATAGAAGAATGAAGCTATTCGGACAATCTTCTTCTAGCGAGTCAATGTCGGATAATCTAGCAAGAGCTTCTAGCTTCAACAAGTGGGAATCAAGACAGCAAGAAGTCCCATGTTGAATGAGATAGCTTTCATATTCAAATCTTTCTGAGCTAAGAAGTTAAATAGGCAGTCTTCCATGTCACTCGGAAGGCAGATCAAGGTAGATGAACCACTACCGGGAATTCTAGGATGACTAAAGCCCAGCGTCGATATGCATTTCCTGCTTTCATTCAAAGACCAGTGACAGCTACTGCTACAGCTACGACATACCCTATCTATCATGTTGTCAGTTCTTTTCACTACTGCTATTAGGGCTGCTAATCGATCTAGTCTAATTGCAGGCCCAGCCTCTCAAAATCCTAAGGGTTGGAGGGCCATTGCCATTTAGCTAAGCTCAGTTCAGGGTCAGTGTGGATGTCTGTCAATTGGAGCAAGGAACTAGCTGAACGCAAACAGTTGAACTTCGGACTTCCCTAGTATTCAACTACTGACTTGTATCAGTTCAGTCGTCAAAGTAGTGTTAGCCAAGACTTGACTCAACGAGGAATAGCCGTTATCTCACTTTCGATAGCGTCTCCCTCACTCTGAGATCGCCTGCACCTTCTTTTTGCACTAAGAGCTCCTCGGCATTCATATTCATTCCAGCAGCTCCTTGCGCCCAGCCCCCTCAACTTATTAGCCTTTCTCTCCTTACCCGTGGAACTATGTTGAAAAGTGGGTAGCAGCCTCCGGCCTTGAGTTATGTTATAGTTCAACTCTCTATCAAGCAAAGCAAGTGACCGCTGATGGGCATTGATCAATCAGCCGAGTCAGCCCCAGGCCTTCTATAGCTGAAAGAAAACAGTGGAAGCAACTCCAGAGTGAGTGGGATCAGTGTACGGCTCCAATAAAACAGCCATGAAACAAGTCGCTTAGCTGGCAAATCAAAATAGGACACAGGCGGCCGATAGACAGTTTGCTGCACAAAGAGCGTCTTGGCCAAGCAGAAAACCTTGTAAAGGAAAGGCTTCCCTCCTGCTGCAACCTTTGCCTCTATCCCTACTTCTTGGTCTCGATCTCGAACTCAAAAGCCTAGCTGCCTGAATCTTTGCTTCCTTCTACTACCAGCGGGCTAGCCTTAGTTATGATTTGTATATCGATCCCTTGGTTGGAGGACGGATCTCGCTACATACTATAAGGATGTTTATCGCCGCATTGGAACTACCTACCATGAACCTTCTACCCCGAAATCCCACCCCTTAGAGTCCATAGGAGGTTGCGGGATGGGGGGATTGCTTATTTCTACTGCTGCTCCGAGTTCCGCCTCTTCGGTCATATACTCGGTCTACTATAGAAGATAGAAGCGAAGCAGCTACTGGAGACAGGACTTGACTTAGGGGTAGGCATGAGAGGCTGGAGACACGGAACTATCAGCACTGTAAGCAGAAAGGACTAGAGCTTCACAGAGGGGTCATCGAGCTAGGTCAGAATCCTCAACTCAAGGCTGATGAAAAGAGAGTCTAATTATCTCAATAAAGAGAGACCCCGGAACCAGCTCTTCATAAAAGAAAGCCAGCAATTAAAAGCAAGAAAAAACGAAATAGCTAACGCGCTTCCTCCTTCTAATAGGGCTTGGTTAAGGCTCGGCCTGTTCTAACTCCTTACCCGCTCCTCTTCGGAAAAGGGTCTTACCGCTGAGGTGAGGCCTAGTAGTTACTGTGAGACTAATTGCTTAATAAGGTGCTTCAAGCGTTGAAGAGTTTCATCTGTTCTGGTCTATTTATGCTAACGGGGACAGAGAGCTGGGATACTTCGATAATCATTCTGGGAGTTAGGCTTCGGGGTCTTTTGAAGAAGGATCGTGAGACTTCCTGACCCTGGTCCCAACATCTGAACAAGGAGTCGGCACTTTGCCCCTAGGAGCTGCAAATGAGTCAAGTTCCCCAGGACCTGTAAATGACTTGCCACAACCCCGAGCTCTTAGAAAAGCCCGACCTCATTGCGTACCCCGAACAGTCCTTACGAGGGCTCTTTTGCACCTACCAATAGGAGCCTAAGTCTATGAGCTTCTGGGCTATGTCTCGCTTAACCTATACAGTAATGAAATTCAGTTGTAGATCACGTGAGGGAAGACCTTCTATCCGTCGCTATCAGTTAGTCTGTATAGTGTACTCTATCTAGATCCTATTCTTAGTAAGAGGTCTCTTTATATGCTATATGCTTTTCAGAAGTTTCTGTCTCTGCCTATGCCATAGGTAAAGATTAGTATAGGGCTATCTATTCTGGATGTTATGTGCTGGTACGGGAAAGTGCTGTACAGGTAGAGTAGTACATGCCTATGCTGGAAGAGTTTCTCAAGTCTTTTACTTTGATTGAGTATAGGCGTCAAGAGGTCTTCCCAAGGATAGTTCAAGGACTTCTTGGGTTTGGGGGTTCAAACAAGAAGTCAATTTATCCCAAAATCTACTGGTCCACCGTGAGGGTTCCTCCGCTGCAGGATTGGCAGCAGGTTGACCTCCTGCGGGATCCTGCATATGCAAGCTGGAATCTACTATCGTCTTGTCTTCGCACCTTTTGAGAGGTCCTAAGACAAGACCCTACAGATCATTAAAAGTCTCGTTTTGGATTAGCAAAAGCTTCCATTCTTGACTCGCTCATACAGAAAAAGAAAAGATGAACCAATAATCTTTCCGAATTCCGGCAGTAAACTAAGCCCAAAAGAATGGCTTTTATCGTGTGTGAAAAGACCAAAGAAGCAAGGCCCTTGCGTGTTAGACGCTTACATTTTCTTGCTTGTGCGTGCCAATTTCCTATTCTATCTAATATAATAGGTCTCCCGCTAGTGTAGTGCTCCAGTGATGCGGACTCGCTAGCTTTCATATAAATAAAAAAGATGAAGACATAACTGTAATCACACGATTTTCTCTCTATAAAATGAAAGAACTCAACCGCGGGACCAGAGGAGAGAGGAAGATTTGTAACTGATGTAAGGGATACCGCACCAGAGAAGCCTGCCGTTGAGCCGGCTTACTCGCCCACCATGTCAGCGCCTTCGGGTTAGTTCTTTATGGAGTTCTTTCTGTCATAACAATTCTCCTTATGGAAGTCCCCCACAAGATCAAGAATGCTTGTTGCCTAAAAAGCTGGCTGTCTTGGTTCTTCGCTTTGCTTTCTGGCATATTCTACTGAGCTACCTTTCCACTCTGGAACTGGCTTGAAGAAATACCTTCACTCACTTCGCTACCTTTCCTCTGATCTAAGTCCTCGCTCCGCTTGAAGAGAGTTCTTTTTTAAGGAAAGTCGTTGAGTGGAGGGATGTCTATTAGAATATAACGCGAAAGAACTTGATTGGTAAGGGCGTTAACGTAACGCAACTTACCATAATCTTTCTGAAGAAGCAGCTTCACATTCATAAGCTTAGGATCGTTAATGCCATATTCCTGTTGTCCGAGCTCTAACGAACACCTGCCCTAAAGCTGTAAGCGGGGTTTAGTCAAGTAAAGCGGAATGCTCAGAAAATAGGAAGGGGTAAAGCTGTGAATGAATAAGGAGTTATCCGTGTCTCAGCTTTCTGTAGAAATTGGAAATGTCTTTTTTGAGTTGCGTCGTGAAAGAGATAACTATCCCCTCGAGGAGACAGATGTTTTGGAGATTCAAAAAGCCGTGTTAGCAGAGAATTTCTGTCTTTCACCGCTGAAACTGGTCTCTTTTGGTAAAGAAGACCCCTAAAAGGAGCAGTTTGATTGTATTACAATTCCTTCATCGACCGATCGTTCTCTTTCTATTTATATGGAACCCGAGGATGAACTCGTGCTTATAGTTCTTGCTTGGGGGTCTTCTTAATCTTTATTTGAGTAGTTCAGGGGTCTATCATTCACGTTCTTTCGGCTTTAGCAAAGATAGGAATGAAAAGGACTTCTGCGGGACAGTTGTTGGCTGGAGTAAGGTAGAACTGCTTTTCTTTCTTGATTTATCTCCTTCTTTAATTACCTTTTCGCGTTCTCGTCTCTTAGCAAAATTGGAATCCGTAGTGAAAGATCCATTTCTTTTGCGATTGATCTCTTCCTTTCTTGACTTGCCTATCCTAAACAACACAGGAACGGATTTGTCGTCTAAAAGGGGGATCCCGCGGGGGGTACCTCTTTTCACGGAAGTTCTATTCAATTTATATCTAGATTCGTTGGATAGAGCCTTCGAAATCCACTTTCCCACCTTTATATATGCTCGTTTTGGTTCTCAGATCTTCGTTCCTATATTTAGGGGCGGATCGAAGGATTTTTCTGTACCAAACTTTCTCAATCTCTTAAATGAGTTAGATCTGGTGGGAGGGGTTATGTGTATCCTCCCAGGAGGATCACCAGTTGATTTCTTCGGTGGTTTGGTCTTCCTCAATAAGGAAGGCGAAATCCAGGAGAAAGACGCTTTTTTCTCAGAATAGACATCAACCCAGTTGTTTTAAACATAGTTGATAGCCTCCAGGGTTATCTAGCACAAAAATCTTTGTTGCTAGATGGGATGATCACCCATCTTCTTGTATGTTGATGATTTAGCAAGCCAATGCCTTAAGCCATCTCAGTAGCTCAGTGGGAGAGCGGTCGGCTGTTGACTGACTGGTCGTAGGTTCGAATCCTACTTGAGAATCTTTCGTCTATCCTAGAAGTTTACAATGACAATAAAGAATGAATAGCAGTAGCCTAAGTAAGAGCTTCAAAACTTGCACAAGCCCAGAAGTCACTTTTGGATCTCTTTCGGGCAAATGATCCGAAGGTTCAAGGCCGGCGACTCGTAGAATATCTCCTTTCGGCTTGAAAGAGTCTGAGGGGAGATCAAAACTTTGATTACGGTTAGCGGTGAAATTTCATCTTCGTTTTTGGAGATAGAGACAGTTGGCAGGTTCAGTTGCTTAGATTTCATTTCTTTTTAGCCTTTCTGCTCGCCTGCTACTGTAACTGAAGTCGGAACTCTTTTTTCAGCCTTTCTGCTCGCAAAGATTGACCTCGATGCATGTCAAATTGGGAATGCCTCATGACCTATGGTTCGGTCGTGGAAAACCACCAAAGGGTGGTTGGTTGAGATCTTAAGGAAGAAATACCGACCCAAAGATCTGGCATGTGTCCTTGAGTCCTCTTCTGCCACGTGTCGCAGGGCAGCAAACCTAGAAAAAGGAACCGTATCCGAGATAGTACTCCTGCTAGCACTGAGTGTCTTCTTTCCACTAGGCTGAAATACGGCAGATTTCTCACCCGTGCGCACGCATCTCGCTTCTGGCTCCCTGACCCATACGGCCTTTCTGGGTTTGGCCACGTGCCCTTCCTTCTCCTTTTGGGTATTTGCTATCTTGTGGTCCCTGATTCTTAGGCTGACCACGTGGCTGATTCCTCTTGCGACGTCTGTTGGGAGGTAGCATCCAAGGTCCGAAAGGCCTTTGTTCCGACCCGACTTGCGGATCCGGGTTTGGGAGAACCTCCTTCGCCGCCGGTGAGTTTTCTACATCAGTCTGGTTTTGCTTCGGACAAAGCTCTATCCGGTGGCCATATTCCCCACACTCAAAAGCATATAAGATGCAAGCCTTCGTATTCGACCCTCTGGATGTCATCATTAAGACAAAACTGGGAACTCTTTTTGAATTTAAAGTCTACCTCCACACACACACGTGCATATAGACCCCTAGATGAATTCACTGTGCATTGATCAGCCCGGACTGCTTTGACCAGTTTCTTCCCACTAAGATAAGGTTCATTAACAAATTCAATCGGGATCTCTGGGAGACGCACCCAGACTAAGGACCATAAAGACAAGAGTCAACGACTCCTTTCTCCTATCACGAAAGTTGTCCAAGTATCGGAATTCGTCTCATCTTACTCCGTACCTTGATTTCCCACCTCACCGTCTTTTTTAAGGATAGAAAAAGGGAAGGTGCGAGAAGGAACTGTTGAAAGGCAACTAGTCGGCGAAAGCCTTGAGGTCGGCCGGCTTCAAGGAAGCCTCAAGACACGAAGTGTCGGCCGGCGCCTTGCGCCTTAAGACCCTGTGAAGGGTCGGGCGGGACCCCGAAGCCGGCGCTTTGCGCCTTGAGACCGAAGGTCGACCGGTCGGGTAAAGCACATACGACCCTTCGGGTCTTGGAAAGCTAAAGCAAAGGACCGAAGGTCCGAGGAAACCAAGCCTTAAGACCCTGTGAAGGGAAAGGTCCTTGGATCGATCTCAAAGAGAGAAGACGTCAAATCCTAATACTCCGAATACGGAAACTTCAAGATTCGGAGGGGGCGATTGCAAATCTTCAAAAGACTTGAACTCGGGATTTCTATTGCGCTTTCAAGTTCCGAAGGTCCGGAAAAGAAAAGGAAGAGAGAACAGTGTAATACATCGATATTAAAGCTCTTTATCGTGCCATGGCACTTGGAAAGTTTACAAATCCCGATTTATATAAATTTGATCGTTCCCATGGCACTTTCAAAGACTCTAATTTCAATCCCGGAAACTTGGGATTAATACACTTGCACTTCCCTAAGAGCTCTTTCAAGGACTTCAATACGCGTAAAAGACTGTTTAATACGTTTGCCCGGACTGTCAGTGCACTCAAAGAGAGGAAAGCGGAGGTTTCAAAAAGAGCGTCCAACTCTTTGTTTTTGTTGGTTTGCACTTGCTGTAAGAGAACTCAAAGAGAGTTAAAACGCGGGAAAGCGGAGGTTTACAAGAGCGTATACACTATGTAATCGGACCCCACTCTTGGATTAAATACGTTTGCACTTGCTGTAAGAGAACTCAAAGACTCTCAATCCCGGAAAGCAAGGGGATTAAATGCACTTGGTCTCTCTGAAAGCCATGACAAGGGATACAAATCCCGAGTACGGATTGTTTTTAGTGTTTGGCCAGTCCGAAACGCTCTCTCAAAGACGTTAAAACACGTAAAGACGGGATTTACATTCTCTTAAGCTTCAAAAGAGTCTTTCCTTCCGGTATGAACTAAAGCCTAAAAAGTCTCATCCCGTGCTTTCGGGCTTAGTCCTTCCAATCGGATTCTTGGCAGATCGTCTGCTATTTAAGATAAAAATTCTAAGTTGGTAAGCTGCTACCAAACCGGATTCTCACCTGCTTGAAGATCCCAACTATCCAATTTTCTAGATCTTTTCGGCTTAGTCGTGCAATTAGTCGTTCCAAGAGGAAGTCTCCCTTAGCTAGGGATCTACCATATCTAGTTAAAATTTAAGCTGGTGAAATGCTACCTTCAATACAACTGACCAGGGCAATCCCGACTCATCGGATGCTTATTGGGATACCACTATCAAAG